AGGCATTAAGGAGGAGTGCTGGATTCAAGCCCAGGAACTTTTTTCCTTCTGGAACTGACCCTCCTTGCTTTGGTACCGCCCAACCCAAATAGATGGCTTTGGTTCAGATGCAGCTACAGGTGTTCCAGTTGGCTCATATCCAGTCGTTTGGGTAACTTCCTTCCCATTGCTTTCGATAGCTAGATATGCTTTACCGGTGATGCTAATGGGAGTTCCAGAGGTGGAGAGTCAGAGCTCACTTCCGGTTCTGGTGTATCTTCCCTCGATCGGTTGAAAGAGATGGGGACGAGATGAATAAAGCATTGGTACCCAGGTCTCGGCATCGACTGGAACTTGATATGGCATCGGTGAATGCGAAGTGAAAGCTCTAAGCTAGCTCCTCGACCCCAGCAATGGATGTAATCGCTAACAAGCTATCTGGATACCTCAATCTGTCAACCAAAAGCTCTGAACCGTACTCGTCTGGTTGTTGTTCTCTACTTCATTTGTTTTTGTTTGAAAACATTTCTGGTCTTTCAACGGCATTGGCTCTTGGAAGAAAAATCCGGTTAAAGAAACATCTATTTATTATATAATAAATATTTCTTCCTGACCTGACCGCTCGAGTTCTCTGGAGTCTGTGGCAGCCTGTCTCGGTGAGGTCTGAGGTCAAGGTATTGCCTGGTTGGTGTACTAGGGCGAGGCGAATCCCAACCCCTTCGTTAGCTAGTTTAGCTTTCCTCTTTTCAATCTATATCAGATCACCATAATTTTTAACTACCAATACCTTTTAGCTTTCCTTTAGCTGCTACTTTTCCCAGTCCACGCCCAATCAGAGTAGTCAGTGTGCCTGCTCCGTCCTTCTTTGACGAAATGGATGCTTTAGGGAAGGAGGGACTTCGCTAAAGATGGTCTGTCTGTGCGCGAGGAAGGTCTTAGTCCTTTCTCCTTCCATTGCTTGGCTAGGTTCGCTTTGCAAGGAAGGGAAGGCATCCGTGCAGGTAGTTCAAGGCTGAGGTCAAGCTATGGGCACAAGGAGGTAAGGTATAGTAAGTTCCTTCTTCGTCTTTTGCTTGTCATTGGATTGGAAGCCGCAGGCGATGCCTTCTTGCTTGTGTAGTTGGCCTTGCCTGCTTAGTGCGGAAGTGCGTAAAGTAGGCTCAGCTTCTTTGGTTTATAAAGATCTTGTAGTAGCCGAAGGTGTGAAACTGCTTGACCATAGGGAAAGGAATTATTCTCGCTTAGCGCTTGTGCTAAGGTGTGAAACAGATTGACCATAGGGAAAGGAAAAGACATCTTTCCTGAGTTTAGAGGTGAAGGAGATGCAGCAAGAGAGGAAGGAGACCTGGCCAAAGTACCAATTGGAACATATAAAGTAGGCTTCAAATAAAGTAGTTTGCTAACTGGCCGAATAGAAGTAGTGTAGTTCCGTCAGTTACTTAGGTAGAGTTACGTTCCGTAAGGGCCTAGCCTACTAGTAAAAGGGGCTTCAAAGCCTAATATCAAGTGTAGTCAGTGCCTACGCGCTAAGATCAGTAGTTGCCTTATTAGCCGAAGCTGAAGGAGATGAAAGAGAGTGACTTAGTTCCGAGAGGGACGACGGAGATGAAAGAGAGGAGAAGAGATTGAAGAGTAAGCTTTTTGTGTTCCTTTAGGGACTCAGTAGATGCAGGATGTGCAACAGAGCGTAAGCGATGATCTGAAGAAGCAAAAGAATCAACATAAGCTGATGAAACGAGATCAACTAGATCAACTGATGATTCAACTGCCTTTACAGAATCTGCTGTAAAGGCAAGGATGGCAGATTCTGTAAACATTTTACGAGGTGATGGCAACGAAAGGTATTAGTTATTGGATGTGATGATCCTTCCGCCCAAGCGATAATCGGAATTATCTATTCGAATTTCGTTAAAAGGCTGATGCTTCGAAAACGCATTGATTTGACCAATAGGATAGTACACCTTCACGGCACGGCAGGGGTTTTCAAACAAACTCTTCATAGTTGCCCGCCCCTACAGCTAGAGTTATCTCGTATTTACACCGTTTCTCTCCTTCACTTGTAATTGTTGAGAGATGAAGCCCTACCTGGACTATTCTATAATTTAAAGAAAGATCTCCGCTCGAGCCTATCTCCTTTGAGCTAGACAGCCCATCTCTAATCGATGGAAAACAAAACCGTACTCGATAGCGCCCTCTTTAAGGGGTCGGAATGCATTTACTTTGCTTTCTTCTCACTGCCTAGTATATATTATATTATTCGTTTATCCAGAACCCTATCTTAACCCTTGCCTTTCTCTAGCCTAGCCCAATTCAAACCTTTGCCCTAACCCAACTCCGTAGGGATTCTAAAGATTAGAAAGACTATCGACCAAGCATAAGGATGATGCCCTGACTGACTCTATTTTTATTGCCCGTGACCACCCTAAGCGAGAGTAATGGATTTGCTTCCAAGGAACATAGATCAGGATGGAATCATGAACAAAGAACTATTTTGTGGGTTGGTCTATCGATCTCTCCTTAAGTGCGCAACTTACTTATTGTATTGATTTTTCTTTCTCCGTGGATTACTATTTTGATTGATCCCTTGATTCATACAGATTAGTGGAAGTGGATGTTGGATTCTGATAAGCAATTTGAAGTATTTAATAATCCCTTTACTGAGCTACGGACCTCCTGAACGCCTGCCTACATCTGCCTTTGCTGCTGGTTTTAAGGTTGCTCCGCTTCCTGAGCTATGGACTTGAGTTCGGGAACGGATAGATATGAAGTTGTTACTTGAACGGGTGAACTACCTACTTTTTAGACTTCTTAGCTCCTGCGAGAAAGCGACTTCCCTACGGAGGAGACTGGGCGCCTTGGATTCCCTTTCCTTTTCGCATTTCATTAACCTACGGCACTGAACGGCACACTGAAGCGGAAATAAAGAAAAGACTTGGCTTCCCTACCCTTTCTTCGTCTTCAGATTTCTACCTCGAGTACCTTCCTTGGCTGCTCCTTGACTACCATAAAGATAAAGCATTGGGACGGATATAGGTGGGCGACTTACGTACTATGTTGAACTTGACTCACTTTTCTCAGATTCTTCTTCGGACCCTGCTTGAACCACTAGAACAGTTCCTGCAACGGCTAAATCTTAACTCGAAGTTAACCCTGTTGAGGTTCTTTCCATCTCCATTTTCACCGATCCTTAGGTATGGTTGACTTGACTGATTAGGCTCACGGGCCTTAGCTTAGATTGGACAAGTAAACTTCCCTTAATAAAGGACATAGGCTCACCGACCGAAACAACTTTGACTGAGAGTGAAGGAAACCCTAAAAGATGAACAAAGCGAGCTGAGCTGCCCATGCTTTACCCATCTGACCCGCTCCCTACTTCTCTACTTCGCGGGACTAACCAAAGAGACGAGGAACTTGCACCGAAGAACAACAATACGGTCTACCGGACTGAGACCGACAGACTGCTATCAAGCGAGAGAAGGTTGCTCCAGATGAGAGTTGGTCGTGTATATTGCTTTCTCGCCTAACTACAGGTAAGATTCACTACCTCTTCTATCAATATAGCTAGTAGAAAGCCTATTCCTTTCCGAAACTGTACGGTACGATTACGATGGTGGATTACTTATTCCGATCTACATCTCCTCGTGCTCGCCTCTGCCTTGCCTGCGGATGATGCCTTTCACCACTTCTTCCTACTCATATTCAATATTCTTTTTGGCTCTGACTTTCTTTTGAGCCGAGACTGTCTTTGTTGAGCTCTACGCCTTTGCCTTTGCCCACGAATTGCGCCTAGAACAGGGAAAAAGAACATAATTACATTATCCTTCGACGACTGAGCCGGGCTTGCCTTTCATTTCACATGGAATTGATCGCCTATTTAAAGTAATATAATATTCCATATTACCCTCGCTGACAACGTACCTATCTTAGAAATTCCTCCTATATTTACTGGATCTTGGGTAACTTAGACTGAGATTGAACTTGATTTGATCATTCGCTCCTCATTCTTAACGAGATGAGCTCATTCATTCCTTGCGCTTAGTTACCTTAATTCATTCCTCCACGGAGAGAGGCTCTATGAAAGAAGAGAATACGGAGCAACCTTCGCCTGAGACGGGCTTCCTTAGAGTGGACAGAGACTGTGATCCTCGCTTTCTTTTGAGCTATGAAAAAGACGAAGCGGAAAGCAAAGCCCGAGGGAGCAAGTGAAGGCAGAATTGCTTAGACTAGCTTAGACTTGCTTGATGACTGGACTAGCTTACCTCTGACTGAACTACGAAGTCGGTCACATTCCTTTTCGAAGTGTTGCATTTGAAGGAAAGCAAGCAAGGTAGGTAATTTCGATAGAAAAGGTCAGCTTCGAAATTATGGTAGTTCTTTGTATGGTAAGCTGGATGAGAGGAAAGCTCTCTTACGCACCAACGACGGCCCTTTTATTTTCCTTTCCGTTCCCGGTGCTCTCTTTCCTATCCTTCATTTTGCGTTCCTCAGTCCTTGGAGGATCTTCTTTCTTATCCGATCGTATAAATAGGTTATGGGTTCCGCCTCTCGTTAAAGAGTGAATTCATCAGTTCCAGGCTAAAAGGAAGGTAAGGGCAGGAAAGGCTCGAAAGAAGAAAAGCCAAAGCGGCTCGAAAGCTGCAAGGGATTCTCAAACAAGACTTTAGATTCTCTTTAGATATGTCTTTAATGGAATTTAAGTCTGACTGAGCTACGAAGTCGGAAACAAAGGATACGTCGAGCAAGCGCTCGTTCTCTCCACTCGCAGCTCGCAGGGCTCGCATTCGCTGATGGGCGGAGAGCAGCTGATAATCAAACCGATTGCCTGCCCAGCTCTATAAGGTATTCCAAGGGGATTTTCCAGGTCAAGAGTGTAATGAGTGGGATAAGGAGTTGATAGAGCTTTCCTCTAGTTGACAATACTTCTTATCTACAAACTGTTCCTAGTGTGGCATGCCTTCCTCGAATTTACCCCTTGGGTTACGGGGGAACAAGAAAAGAAGGCAGAAAGGATTTCAGCGCTTACCTCGGCTCCATGAATGGCCGTTGAATCGTACATAACTGATTGTCTAACGAAAGAAGTTGGCCTTCGAGAGAGTCCCCGGATCCGCACTTATATATTCCCCTAGCTCCGGAGCGGAGAAAGAAGCAAAAGCAAAAGGCGATCCCCAAAACCTGGGGCGGGAACTATCTCCTTCTTCGGTTGGAGGTCAGTACCAGACCCTCTGTGACTACCTTTTATTAATATAGAGCTAGCTAGGATGGGATCAAAACCTTTATCTAAACTTCCAGTAGTCAACTTGAAGTAGGACAGGGTTAATCCATTTAGATTCTATACTTGAAAGACTTGAAACCGACCCTACTTTTTCTTTCTTAAGAGCTTTTACTCAACGCTTGCTCGTACCAGATTCCCACCGATCTGAATCTGACTGAATAACCAAAAAGCTTGTTTGGGCTTTTAAAGGCTTCGCACCTACTTGTTGTGTCTCCCGTCATAAGACAGCCGGCCGATACGAGGGATTGACTTAAGCGCAATAGCCTGTTTGAATAGAATCGTAAACTAAACCGCTCTATCGCTACACCCGTGTTTGCCCGCTACACCTGATCTGTTTACTTACTTACTCTTACGCCGCTAACGCGCCCTTTGTCAAACAGGAAACTTCCGATCTACTTCTGCCGGGTTGGTTGCTCGCTTCCAAAGCCCTAAGCAACAGGTCCCATACTGTCCTGAACTAGAACAGCTAACTCGGACTCAGGGACACTTCTGACTTGTTAGCTGCAGGTACGAACGTAGAGAGTTTGTTAGGTCTAAAAATAGAACTAGAACGCGAACTCGAACTACTGGCTTTACTTTAGCTACAGGGACAGTTTCACCGACCTAACAGCCAATAAACTACGGCTGGAATCAGGTTATCCTATTTATTTCCACTTCCTTATAGGCACCTCTAGAAAGCTTTGGAACGGCAGTTTCACTTACTTCGCATGTCTGGACGACATTGGACCTTCTTCAAACTGGCCTTTGAACTTTAGCAAATAGTCTATTGGATAGAACGGAGAGAGCTCGTTGGGGAGCTCTTTGCTAATCGAGGGCTTAACTTCCGATTTAGCTATTTCACTTCCCTGCTCTGGTTCAAAACTAGCTAGGCATCTTCCTCAGTCTCGTTAACCGATTCACTTTCACTCACCGTCTCGTTACCACGCTAGCTTGAATAGCCAGGCATTTACCTTGGAATGGCGGACTGAACACCAAACCTTCAAACCATTACAAAGGGCTCCCTGTTTGCTTTCGCTTAGCTTTATCTTATAAGCCTTGCTAGAGAATTCATAAAACCTTGCTTATCCTTCTGATGAGCAAGCTTTCCTCTAACTAAGTTAGACTGCCTCTTACGAGCAGGTAACCCACCTTCTAAACCATGCCCCACTAGACTTTCTTCTGAGCCAGCTTAACCCTTTAGTGGTTACCCTTTAGTTACTTCTAAAAATCCTAACCCCATGGATCTATTCTATTAGCGGTTATAGTAACAGTAAGGATGGAATAAGTAGAAACATTACTCTTTCAGTTGTTGATTAAAGTGAGCCTGAACGCACTTCATAAGTCTTGGTTGCCTGTTGCTGTTTCAGCCTATTCCCCATAAGAGAACCATATCCCGAGCCTTGCTTATACAGTTTAATTACCCCGACCTAGATACAAGCGCGTTGAGCTTTTCAGTGCATTCCGAAAAAGAAGCGACAAACGGCTTCTATCTACAGGTGCTTTCATTATGGATCGGTCGACTTGTCACGATTGATTGCTCACACACAATTAGGTTAGGCAGGAAAAACATTACTTCGAGAACTGCTTACCTCTTTACGAATTCGCTGCGCTCCGCTCGGGCTCTAGCTATAACCGAAGCCCTTCCCGCGCTTCGCTCTGTCGGTCCTTCATTGCCTTCTCTTCCTCCAAATGGCACTCCCCTACGATATTTAGGGGCTACGGGGAGCTCCTTGGGAGGAGTTCACTGCCTTCTGCCCTCCTTTAGGCCCTGCGCTTACTCGAGCTCCTCTAGCTATAGACGGAGCTCTACCTCGCTTGCTCATGAGAAAGAGGCCCTAGGAGCATTTCTCAATAAATAAAGAAAGAATTCCATTTCCCGCCTACAGATAGAATACCAGGCTTAGCTAGCTTAGATGGTATATCTAAGGAGAAGACGCAAGAGGAAGCTGCTGAAGCTATCATCTTCGTTTTCTCGTCTTCCCCGGTTCTCCTGATCTGCCTTGTAAGCCCGCTAACTCCTACGCCATTCCCGGTCCCCGGTCATATTTCTTCTAGCTTTTCGTTTTGTCTTAGTTCTGTCTAGCGATTCCTGTAAATAAATATGTCCTACGTTCCCTGTTAGTATTGGTCCTGTCCCGTACTCTATCTATCGGTCTCAACTGGATCAATCGCTTTGTCGGAACTCTTCCTTGCTTGCTTCATTTCGCCTATAGTTCGATAGTATGGCATTCTTTCTTTAGTAACAAGCTGTAGTAACAAGGCTTGTTAAAAGATCAGAGGCGGTCAATGAACTATTGATTTGAAAGCGTAATCCGGGCTAATATGTGAAAGCGGTCATCTGCGGCAAAGGCTTCTGTAACTGTGGAAAAGGATGTGCCTAAATTCTTTTTGTAATTGTAAATAGAGCTACTTTCCTCTTCTGCCTTCTGTCTCCTGCCCTTAAGTATTTGTATACCGGTAATCAGTCCGTAGGCCTTAGTTAGCCAGCTTATAGGAAGGTAAAGGAAGGTAGCATGGTTATAGCATGGGCAGGCAATCGCCTGTTAGCGAATTTCTATCTGTAACGGTAGGAGCATTAGTCAACCATCTGTCGCAGTAGCAGTAGCCTTCCCTGCTCCTTGTACTTATCAAGCCTTAACTTTGATCAATTTCCTCCAACAAGCTTTTCCAGTGCTTTCCTTTTAGCTCGGGCTATCTGTCCACGAATACACCGTCCTTAATCTTTTCCGTGAGCTACGGTTCTCTTCTTTGAAATAAGATCTCTCCTTCCTGTATTGTATCACTGCTAAGGTAAGGGTAGCATCAGGAATCGGAAAGGGCTGGCACAATCAAATCAGTACACGATTTCCTTCTTTATAGATTCAGTACGATTACGATTTCCTTGCTTGTTTCCTTACTTTAATTCAATACTGATCTTCCTGCTCCAGAGCTTCCTACTTAATAATAGCAACTAGGATAGCTTACTAATAGCAGATAGGCGGCATTCACATCTAGCTTCAAACTGCCTAATAGAAAGGGAATAACTTAGCCCAGTCGGAAGGAATCCACGACTTCGGAGCTCAGCTTAGCTCAAAATTAGGAACTACCTCGATACTTAGATACCTAGATACAAGGGAAAGAAACCTCGGGGACTGCCTCAAAGACAGGAAAGGAAATTGTACCAGTCCTTACTTTAGGAAGGAATGACCGAGCTTAGAGAGGATAGATCTCATTTGATATTTTTATCCTCTCTTATTAGAAACCTAAAGTCAAGGAGCTTGAGAGATATAATACATTCCGTTCTGTCTTTATCTATCTTTTCCAAACTTCAAGCAAGTAAGAACAAGAAAATAGAAAGCTAATCCTATAAAGGAATAACCACTCAGAAGCCTTAGACGAGATCTACGACCAACCTCAGCTCTTAGCTCTTCTAGCTCTTGAAGTCAAGTCGAAGTTCAGTCGATCCCTGTGGGGCTTAAGATCGAGGGTACGTCAACTCCCATTAGAGCTATTTATGTTATGCCTAGTTGTTGTTCCCTTGTAAAGCCATCTCTATCAATCTACGCTCATTTCCAACTAGTTTTGTCTGAAAGCGGAAGCCGAAGGCGAAGGCCCTGAAAGAGTAGGAGACGAGTGACGAAAGAGAAAGAGAGGTTACAGGCGAATAAAGGAGCGTTATTGTTGAATAGTTTGACGCCGGAGGACCATCGATCATAGCATAGAGCATAGGCCATAGACAAGCGGGAGGACCATTGCTTGGTGGGATTCCTCGCTATCAATCAATAGAAGAAAGAAGCTACTTGAAGGCTGAACTGTAAGAGGATGAGACCTATTACAATCCTCACTAGATGAGGGAGGGAATCAAAAGGCTGCCTACTATCCGGACTGGACTCACACAGGACTTCCATCTAGAGATATAGAATAGAAAGGAAAGGAAAGGACAAAGTCTGACTCTATTACTTACTAAAGGCAGGAAGAGAGGACTTCTTATCCCGCTCTGTCCTTGGGGAGGCTCCATCTAATGGGTGCTAATTCAACATATCTTGCTCTAAACCTCCAGTCAAGTAGCGACATGTTTCCGACTGCCAAGAACCAACAAGACTCATCCAGTCTTTTCTTTCCTTGCTTATCTGTCCTTGCTTTCCAAACCATCTAGCTACTAAGATAGGAAGGGTTCAAAGTCAGCTAGGTTGCAGCTCTTGCTCTATCCTAGGGCTCAGACTCAGGAGATATGGAATATCAACAACAAGCAGAGATTGGCTACTTCATGCCCCGATGAGAAAGAGCTAATTAGGGCTAATTCATTCCATATTCTTATAAACCTATAGAGGACGATGGAAGACAACTAATAATACAAAAGATGATAGTCCGATAGATAGATGCAATTGAAGAAAGAGTAGGAAAGGTCTTTTGCTAATTCATATAAGAAAACAGGAGGGTCTTACTACAATACCTAGACACAATACATATACTACAACTAGAGGAGAAGCGTTCTACCTAACTCTTTATCCTCATTGGACTGAAGGATTTCGCAAAGAGGAGCTAACCCTACTCATGCTAGCTCCCTATTCCAAGCCTTACTACATGAGGTAGCTTGCTTACTCTTCTCTTGCCTGAGAGTGAGAGATCTTATTTGATATTAGGCATTCGAGCTTGCTCTATCCGACGATACGGCAGCTGCGTCTTCGTCTGCTAACTAGGAGAAAGAGAAGATGAAGAAGAGGGCTCCAATAATTCCTCTCTCCCGGGGACCTCTCAATACTCAATAGAAGGAGCAGCGGCCCACAACTTCTTGAATAAGGGAAACATGATAACCTTAGAATTTATGGTGGTTCTTCCATTGGGCCGACTTCAAAGTCTAGTTATGAGGGGTAAAGCTGCTCTTCCTTTTCTTATCAATCGTTCAATCGTCCATTCTAGAATCTCTAGTGGAGACGCGTCCCTGTAACAACGACATTCTTTGATCGCTAAGTCGACCAATTCCTCTACTCCGACGGACTAGACCGAAGCAGCTGATTCTCCTCAAATTTCATTCATATGTAGGATGCTAAATAGTAGTCCTCGTAAGAAAGAGAGAAGTCAAGAGGCTAGAAGTAAAGAAGGGCATCTTACAAAGGACTTAATGCTCTCGGATAATAGGTTAGCCCTGTTGAGCCAGTAACTAGAAGAAGTCAGGCTTTTCCCGCCCCTCTGACTGAAATGGAAAGCTCCTCGTTCTCTCCCCTTTTAATAGCTTGCTCTCTGCATCCTTTCCTTTATGAATGCCTTTCCTTTCGACCTCTGAAAGCCAGTCTTCCACTTGGCCAAGATAGACGAGAAGAAGTTCTATGTCTTCCGCGGTCTGCTAACTCGTCCTTCCTTCTTTGAATAGCCGGAGTTCGGATCGATCTTTCAATCTTTCTTTCGTTCCTATCCGGGACTCCTTCGGACCATCTCCTCCATTAGCCCCTATCGTCTAAGCTTTTGACTGAATCACAGACCAGGAAGAGTCAAGTCTGACTTATTTGATTTCTGATTCTTGAGCTATAGAGTAGGTTCAGTAGTCTCTGCGCAGATCCTTCTCCTTCCACTCGTGTACCAAACAAATCATAATTGAAAGACGAAGCGATCGATCAGTTGAGATAGAGGAGAGAAGACAGGGCACTCGATCGATGAGGCAACCTAATTCCACTACTGATTGATCAATCCCTGGGACTGACTCAAGTCAAGTGAAACGAAAGCCCTTCTCTGTCTGCTTCTTCTTTCCTTTGTCCAAAACCTTGACTGCCTCGTTCGCCTCCTTCACTCGCTCCGAATGAACCAGAAATTCCATCGCGAGCAACTTTTTATTTAATTGGGCCTTGGCTTTAGAGATGGTGTCTGAGGAACGGCAACTCTATTCCGCCTTCACCACACGTTCCTAAGCGCTTGGTGAGTCGGGTTATCCATGTACTGCCCAGGATCGCGGACCTTTCGTACACGGATTTTAGGGCATTTAGCTAGCCTATATCTCCGCTCTAGCTTCCGTACTCTTTTCCTATTTCTCTCTCGATATCCTTCTTTCATCCTCGCCATCTTCCCAACGAAATGGATTGGTACACCATCCATCCTATCCTGTGCTTGGTTCATGGGAACTGCAAGTTTGACAATCAAAGGTTGGGATATCTCATTTGATCTCAGCAAGCCGCTTCGCGCTCAAAGCGAAAGCCAGATCTTGAAGCTAGAATGCGTGAGAACTAGAGCTTCAAAAGAAGCCGTAGCGAGGGTTGGTAGTGTGGCCGGAGGCCCACTTGCTTCTAACGTTCTACACCTTCTAACATAAATAAAAGATGTTGAATTGTCTGAAGGCTTTTTCTTCGTTCATTCCTGCGAATCCATCGCGTTACTTCGATGAATTTCCCGCGTACGTGCCTTTTCCTACTCCTGCCGTCAATTAGCTAAATTTCTTTTAGTCGTGCGAACGATACCCTCGCGAAGCAGATTCGGTTCCATCCTATACCTCCTATCGAATGGATTTCCTACAAATGGTTGTCTCCTTTTGGTTGCGATGATTTCTTTTGTTCAAAGCGAGGCGAGCGGTGCTATTGTCCCTTCCTTCTCCTAGCGCTCATTGACATCGTATGCGGGTCATCGGGATCGGGAACATCATATATGAAATGACTTGATCCGTGAACGCGCTTACCCAATATTGGCCAGGAATGGACCAATTCCTTCATTCAATGCATATTGATTGAGAATCTGTGCAGGAGATCGGCCTTCTTCTCTCAGGTCCAGAGGGAACTCTTAGTTAGGTCCCTCAGCGACTTGGATTGATGTCTATCGGTAACAGGAAGCTCGGGATTTGCGCCATGTATGTGGCACACAACTGGTTCTATCGATGCGAATCAACAAATCACAAGGAAGTTTGGTCTTCGGAATCAAGCGGCAAATCATAATACGAGAAGGGAGCTCTGACGTGCCATTTAGTAGCACTCATGGGATCTGGTCAATAAAGGTGTAACTATTAAGTCAGTCGGGCAAACCCTTTTGAAAATGATCCAAGGGGCGAGAGGAGAAGTGTTGTTTGCAAGCGAATCCAAGAATGCCACGAGGCGGAGAGCCTTTCGATGAAGCCTGCACCCACTGGGAAAAAGGAATAATAGACCTTGCCAGAGTTTCCTGTTAAACAACATAAGAAAAAGCTTCACCGACTGCTTTATCCACAAGAATGTCATAAAGGTTCTCTCCGGTCTTTCTCAAAAGACAGCTTTAGAGCGCAAGTCAAACTCATGATAGGCGAGCAATCACGCGCACATGGTTTAGCGGTTTGCTGTGCTCTGTGATCTTATTCTTCCAAGACCCGATGCTTCATCTGCTTCTTTAGCTTAGTAGGACTTATTTCACGCAATAGCGTGAAACATTTCCAATGGAATTGCAAGGGATGACCCTTTCTAGATGCCCGATAGAGGTTGGACAGATTCCTTTTACCAGAAGGAAATAAGGGATTCGCTAATGGCAAGAGAGAAATTGCTAATTAACGAGACTGATTCCGGATGCCCGATACCAGAGGGCAGATTGTCCCATATACTTAGAGCAAGAGGAATCGGGTTCCATAGAAACCTACTGTGATTTCCCTTCCCTTGGTATAATGGTAGGGTGTTGCCCGATAGTTCCCATCCCGCAACCTCCTATGGACTCTAAGTGGTGGGATTTCGGGGTAGAAGGTTCATGGTAGGTAGTTCCAATGCGGCGATTAACATCTTTCTAGTATGTAGCGAGATCCGTCCTCCAACCAAAGGGATCGATATAACATAACTAAGGCAGCTAGCCCGCTGGTAGTAGAAGAAAGCAGAGATTCAGGCATCAGTTTGAGTTCGAGATCGAGACCCCAAAAGGAGGATATAGAAGCAGATTGAGTTGCAGGAGAGAGGGTTCAATACCCGATTTGAGAACCAGGTAACCTAGCATCCTCACCCATTGAACCATAGTACCTAGCTTCCCTTCGCTCGCGTCCGAACCCATATGTCTTCTATAATCGATATGCCTCAAACAAGGAATGCCAGCGGCAGAGAGAGTTGGATAGGTACCCCTGCAGTTGCTTCAGCTGCTTACCTTGAACCGAATAGCACTACCCGTATAGGTATAGACTAAGGCGGATTCCATTGGATTTAACCGGACCGGCCAGCATATGAGTAAGCATCAGTAGTTTCAGTTGATGATCCTGAGGCAATATGAGGAACAAGTCATCCAAGGTAAGCTCCTTCCTTAGCGATCCGTAACTAGAATCTTTTAGCGTAATGACTCTGTCGCTAGTGATGGTGCAGCTTTCACCCTGCAATGAGGTAAACAGGAGGGCCGGGGGATTGAATATGGATATGGCGGCGGAGATGCTGCTTTCTTCACCCTGTTCCGGCATAAACTGATGTTCCCACAATTAGTACAGCTTTCTCCCCTACCGGGCTAAGGGTGCTGGCTCCTTAACAAGCTATCAAACCGAAGTAGAGGCGTATAGATACCGATTTGCAATTGGAATACCTTAAACGGGGTATCAATATGGGCAAGGTGCTTCTTTTTCGACTCGGTTGACCGAGTCTCTCACCGGAGATGGTTTAACTACAACCCGGTCGTTCTGGGGGTAGTTTCAACGCCATTTTCATTCAATTGGTGGGACGAGATCCTAATCTGTGATTGGCTCCGCTCTTCAATTCTCTGATCTGATCTCTTAGGATCGCTACGCAGCTTGAAACCAAGTGAATCGCTTTTTGGTTGAAAATGCTGCTAACCCCAATGCAGCTCGCTTTTATTCCGGTGGATCAATGGGTTGCCGCACCGGCCTCAGATCTCGACCCGGGTGAGAAACCGCCTTCTATGTATGCCTTTTTGTGGGTGATGCTCATGATCCTACAGCTCGTATAGTCTAGAAAGAGTTTCAATAGCAGAGGCTGGTAGCATAAAGGTCCAACCAATGAATGCTCTTATTTATTCCTCTTCTCCATAGGGGAATCGATGAGAGATGCGAACAAAGGCTGCGTAGGCACGAGTATCAAAGCTTCAGTACCAGCGTAAACGCCCCTTATGGTTTCGATACTAGTACCAGCAGCTTCCCCACCACCACCTCGCCCAAGATCTATTCCGGTTCCAGTCGAAGAACCACGGGCCGATTATTGACCCAGTGACCAGGGTAGAGCTAGTTGGAGATACATTACCTAGCCTTTTGTTTTCCGCATCATCGGCGGTTGAAGAACCTGAATCAGAGGGATCAGAGTCAGAGGCAAGCGAGGACTCAGCAGTAGGGGCTTTCGCAGTAGCAGTGCCATGAGTATGAAGCGCCCGCTAAGGAACAGATACTTAAGTGGTAGGAGGGAGCTAGGAGTCTTCCTTGAGTCTTCCATTCATGCCTTCATGGATGGCTTGGCTACCTATGAGGTATGGCTTGAAAGCAGTTTTCTACTATAGGAAAATGACAATACAATAGAGATTTCTGGACAAACTAGCGAGGAGTTGACTCCCAGGAAGGAACAAACAGCAACAGACTTCGCTTCGGTCCCTACTGCTTGAAGTTCAATCCCTCAACAACAGGAAGTTTCACCTCCCGAACCTCCTGCGGGTATAGGATTAGGATTAGATCGTACACCCGCAAACAAGACTGCCATGGGTGGCTACCTGCTTTCCTTTCTTTATTGAGGAAGCTCGCCGGAGATCTATTCCTCTTCCTCTGCCTCAGCAGGATCTGGGGTTCCTCCGCTTGTCTTGGTCCTTAAGTGGAAATTAGGTCCACAATATTCATTCCCTGGTTACACCTCTGATTCTTCTGATTCAGAGTTAGCGCCGATCCTTATCTAATAAGTCAATCCCAAAACCCAATTCTAGGGCTGGTCTTTGGGCTACCAATTGCCGTTTCAGTTTCCTCTGGTCTCGTACCGGGTGAGATAGCTTGAACAGCGGTTTTCTTTGTCGGGTATTCCGCTGCCTACGCCATGCTTTAGTCCTCTTAGCCCTCTACAGAGTCATCCTCCTAGGCTAGGCTTCGATCATCCGCAACAAAAGAAGAGACGAAATCCATGCCTGAGCCTGAAACTACATGGAACAAAGACTGCTCTAGGCTGAGATTTGATTTTCCTCGCCTCCCTTATAGAAGAGTAAGCTTCTGCCCATCTTCCTTCTTTTAAGAAAGAAAGAAATAGAGTCAGGTCTTTACCGATCTATTCTATGAACAGTCTTTCTTCCTTATATGCCTTCCCTGCTCCCCAGTTACTCGATCTAGGATTTATAGGATGCAAGATTCAGCTTTTCATTGAATTCTCATGTAGCAGCAAGGATGAAGGAATTGTCATGCATAATACCATTGTTCGGACGCCTCAACAAAATGGGGTGGCGGAGCGCAAGAATAGAACTTTGGTGGAACGTACAAGGTGTATGTTGAGCAATGCAGGTGTTGGTAAAGAGCTTTGGGCGGAAGCCATCAACACGGCTTGTTATCTTGCATTCCTCATTCGCATTAGAGACAGACAAGCTTTCTTATTCGAAAAGAGCTCTAGAAGTTCAGTCGGTGTTCTCTCATCTCTTAATTAAGATATTTCGAAATCGAGAATCGTGAGACTCGCCCAACCTAGTAAAGGGGCTTGAATCGGTATTTTGTTTAGGATAAACCCTACTAAGGAAAGGATGAGATATAGCATTAACTCCACTTGTTGGTATTCGTTGGGACGCATGCTTGGCTAAGAGTTCTAACTGCTCTAGTTGAGACTGCTGCTAGCTTTCCAGCCACTGGATCACTAAAAGCTCATAATAGGGATCAAAACCTCACTGTCCTTATGAGTGGTAGTTCTACGATTTGAATGTGTTAAGCATAAAACTCGCCTTAGTTCTTAGCCTGGATCCAACTCCTCTATGCTAGTTCCTTCTCCTCTCTTTTCGATATGGCAAGAAGACCTAACGGAACAAAGCCTTTATAGGAGACCAGGATAGTAGTTAGCCCTCTTGCTCTTAGATTCCTCCTTCGTGTAGTAAGGATTCAAATCAAATGAATTACAACTAAGAGCTACAAGCAGATAAGCATAGGATAAGTAGTAACTACCTAAAGCAGACTGCTTTCACTGGCCTTAGAGAACTAGAACTACCAGCACAGGAAGGAAGGGAAGGGCTGTTCTGACGAGTCCTCGGCAAGAACTTATGGAGATGGAGCCCGCGGTTTAAGAATTCCTAAAGAAAGACCCTTGTGCCATCCAGCTCTCCCAACTACAAAGAGAAGAAAGCCTAGCGCTACTAGGCAAGAAGAGCTAACAGCTAATACATTCTTATCTCTCTTAGTGATCTACGACAACCCCAGAGCAGGAAGTTTATTTAGCTTTCTCCTTTTGGCTTTTGGACGGCCACTATCTTAGACAGTTCCCCTAGCTTCCAAGTCAAGGTCCACAACTGACAGCTTTCGTTGGCCTGCAGGAGTCGTTTCTTAACTTCAATCCGCTTAGATCTTGGGCGAGCCCTAACAGAGAGGCTTTCTCATTCAGCTACATTAGCTAGAAAGTAGAGTTGGCATTAGCATTTTCTTTCGGAGGAAGTGGAAGGTATTGGGACACAGAGGAATAGAACCTTCTCGTCGACTCATAGCTCCCAGACTCCTCCCATTCATTCCCTTAAACGGAAAGGGGTAAAGGTGACGTGCAGACTTTAGAATATATCCGAATAGAATAACGAGGCGGGCTATAAAAGAAAAGAGTGATTGTATCCTTTGCGGCAAGAAGAAGAAGTTGTTGATGTAGTTGCTTGTAGTTTTCTAGAGCAGACGATAATGCAGACGATCATTATCGTCTTATCGTCTTCTCTTTTCTTTTTTCGGCAGACTCAACACCAATCTCGATGAAAAAATAGAACCTGGTTGCGATCAGAGCCCTGGTTCCCCAGCTTTTGGGGGCGGAGGGCTAGACTAACTACATCTACATCCAGGCGGTACTTTTCTATTATCACGACATGGACTCGGGGACTGTATTCAGTACCAAGGTGATGATATTTCTTTCTGGATTGTGTTTGTCTTCAGTGGGGTCTTGTTACGCCCATAAGTCACTCCCTTAGCCAAGTTCCACTAGACCACCCAAAACTCTGACTCCTTGTATTGGACCTGTCGATCCTCTCCTACGCTAGAGCCCGCCGGCTCCTGTGGACGGTCCCAATAGAAAAAGACGAGCTGCTAACATGGAACGAGCCTCTCTTCCCTTGCTAGCTGGATAAGGTGGGTTGCTTTCTCATAGTCTCCATTTCGAGATGGTGGATCAGGCTAATCAGACTTGAGCTCTCTCGTCTGGAATGGAGGGACGTTTAAATCCTTTGGTAGTAGGTATGGGGCACGCTTCTCTCAGGAGACAACTGAGGCAAGCGTTTTTGGCGAAGAAAGCAAGCAACCAACGAAGCGAAGGATCGAGAGAGGGATTGAACGAGGATGGCAAGCCCGACTGCTGCCTTATTAGAGTGAGGCTTCTAGCTTTCCTCTAACTGACGGGGGTTTCCTTGCACCCGGGGACCCTGTTCCACAATCCTTTCTTTCCATTCTATCGGCATCTTCCTCAAATGAACCTACTTCCTACCGACAGGCTCTGAAAGATGATAAGTGGAAAGCAGCAATGGAGGATGGTCGTAGATCAGGGCAAGAGGCCGCTGCTCAGGAAGGGTGACCGAAAATGGGCCATGTTTCAGGATGTGATGTAAGCAGCTATGCGTGATATCAGCGGGCCCAAGAAGGGGTGCTATGCCGCTGTAGGAGAGGCCCTCGAGAAATGGCGACTTCGACCCTCCTGAGGAGAAGTTTGAAAAGCTTGCTGGATCCGAAGATATGAATAGAATAGAAATCAAAATAGTATACAAATGAAAAGGCTGCCATTAATTAGTCTAAGGGTGGTGATCTGCATCCGGGGTGCCTCTTGAATAGCATCCGTAATTTCCCGGGCGAGTAGTCCTCGAAGAGATTGGTATATTTCAAGGCGTGAGAAGGCAACCGGACCTATCTCCAATCAGCGGATAAAGAAGTGTGGAGAGCAGCTAGTCCAGCCTTTAGAGAGAGAGGGATTCAACGGATTCGTAGACTCTTTGATTGGAACCAGGCAACGGAGATGGGAGAGGAGTTGTTAACCCAAGCCTAAAAAGGGCGAGCCTGATCCCTGGTACCATCCTGTGGTATTAACCTGAGCAGGGACGCCATCCAGTCCTGGAAGGGTATTAAAGAGACAGCTTCAATTGCTTTCCGATGGCGAATAAGCGCCGCTTACCAGCCCCTCTACTGTGTTAGCTAACTTAGCCGGAGGTTTGCTCTGCCCTCCCTTCATTACCTACTTTAACTCAGAGAAAATGGATTCCTGCTGAGCCGGAAAAAGCCTCCAAGATATGGAAGGTACTATGAGAAAATAGTAATGACAAGTCAGAAGAGATTGGAGCTTATAAATTGAGATATGCTTGCGGACCCACTCCACTCCCCAAGGAAAGCATGGAAAGAGGGGCCTGAAAGGGCTCATTCGACCAGCCGAAGGAAGGAAGAGACTTCCTTTTAGTCGCCACTGAAATCCCAAATTCAAAGGAGTGAAACAGCTTGACCATAGGAAAGGGACTTCAACGCCTTTTTCGCGGGATCCGCCGCTCAATATCTATAGCGAGCGGCCGGAAACCTCCACTTATTATAGACTGAAAAGTCAATCCAGAGACTTTTGGGGCTACCTGAATCCATAGAAAGTTCAAAGAGTTCAAAAGTCAATTGTACTAAGAGGCACTAGAGTCTTCATAAGCTTAGCATCCCGCCTTTATTTCATCCTTCTATGAAAAGGAGGATAGACCGCGGCAACCCACTTCGTGTCAAGGACAAAGAGCGGTAATTGACCGATCGAAGGATCCACCATAAAAGACTTGAAGTGCATGAGCAAAAGTCTTAAGGTAGAAAGCCAAGAACATTAGAGCAAGGCCGTAAAGCAGTCACCCATGAAAGAAAGAGGTAGATCGCCACCTTACAGATTCAAGCTTCCTTCGTCAAAGCACCAAAGATTGCCAACTTCACTTTGTTTAGGAGTCCAATTAACAATCGAGGACATTCCACAGTCCTCTGCCACGACCGGGCGCCTAACTAACCTAACTAAGATCATGCCAACAATCTTTCATGAGTACCTTAGCACAAGCGCTAAGCGATAATAATACCTTAGACCGAAGGCTTATTAAAAAGTCTACTCAGGGTGTGTCGGTGGCTGTAGAGACAGACGGAGAAGGTGACGGAACGGAATTAGACCTAGTAGCGCCTGATGAACTCTCTTCCCACGTTGAGATAATTGTCACAAAGGAATCTTTCAACTATGTGATGGGCTTGCGATCCCGAATACTTATCGTCGTACCCGCCCTTTTCTATATAGCTTCCTCTCATGCTCGCTACCCGCGATGACCACACCCAGGACGACTATTCGTTATTGGCCGTTCCTGCAACCGGGAGAAAGTCCCAGTTCTCAACAGCCATGGTGAACAAATGCTCTTCCTTCCATCGTCTCTAGGGTTTGACTGTTAACAGCATCGTTCTTTTGGAGCTGCCGTGTTTCGTTTGAACTGAGGAACGAACAGAGATTGGCTCTGTTCGTTCTGCATCAGATTGGTCGATTGTTCTGTGGGCTTCTTCTTCATTCCGTCACCTTGCTGCTAGTTCTCCATCCAATTGCTTTGGCAGCTCTCTGCCTGCATTTACGCCTGGGTGCCTTCTGCTCGCTGCTCCGTGCCAGGTTCTGTTTCTTGCCCTTTTTCTTGCTCTTTCAATCCGGTAGATTTTTCTTTTCCGCTGAATCATGGGAGACAACAATTTGGTAATCTCAATCAAGTGAAATGGGAAAAATGTTGCGGTGTGGTCTTGTGCACTGAAACATTATATAACAGGGGTTATTTAGATGGAAGAATCTAAATCCCAAATAAAGATGAAAATGAAAACGATTATTATTCGAAGATAGAAAACTGGGAAGTGAACAATTCCCTGATAGCGTCATGGATTCTGAATTCGGTAGATCCTAGCATTGCTAGAAATTTCACTCGATATGAGTCGGCTAGAGAAATGTGGGACTAGAAACACAGAATAAACGTTCAGTCCAATTCTTCGATTCGAGGTATTATCAGCTTGAACAGGACCCGGTGTCCATGAAACAGGGAGAAATGATATGAAGCAGGGCAGGAATAATGAATTCTGTAATGGCCAGCATATGGGATCTATGAGGGCCTGTTCATCCCGGAGAAGGAGTTCTTTCTGGCACTCCGGTAGCGGATTCCTTTATATAAGGATTGACTTACGAATCGAGTCGATGCGTCATTGCCTGGGCCTAGCAAGGCAGGTTCTTCGGAAACGAGATCAATAGGAGGATCGGACCCGGAATCAAGGAATTGTCTCAATGGATCGAGATAATGGGGCCTAGCTTGCCCTTTCTCTTGTTCGGATACAGCTACTGCGGATTGAGAGGCATCGGACCTAGTTGGATGTTCTTACCCGCCGGTAGAGGCTTCAGAGACTGCTTTATATCTTGAGTTTCATGGCTTGCTCCCTCGGTAGCCACACAGGAGCAAGAGACCTGGGGATAAGTACTAGTTGGGAGGTCATCCCTGGTGGTTCAGTCCGACTGGCAAGAGCCCATTCTCTTCAAGGGATTCGAATCCAAATTCTTTCTATTTGACTATTGAACCGGTTGGAAGAGATGAATAGTTCGCCTCTAGTGCTTACCTCTGATCGATTGATGGAAAGGATTGACTGGATTCGGAATAAAGATATGGGCAACTGGACCGGGATAGCTCAGCTTAATGGCTTCTATCGGCACCAGATCCCCAGTATTCTCCAATTGCTGCTAATGAAGGGTCCACCAATTGATATGAAGATGCACCTCCCTTCGGATGGATGGGAACAGCAGAAGATGACCTGGGAGACGAGGGATCCTGATCTTTCTTCCTTGCTCTACTTACGTCTTTATGAGTGCTGGCTCACTCACGAGGTTGGGTTTGGCCCACGCCCACCTGCTTCTGCGGTTTAGGGATCATCGGCAGCTGCAAATGTTGGGAGCCTAGAGCGGAGGGAGATAAGTGAAAACATGGATAGGTGTGCCCTGGGACACGGGAATGGGAGAGAGACAAAGAAGATGTTGATTGCTATTCATCCTATATATGCCTCGGAGCAGGAGACCTGGGAGGAAAAATATCTGCTTTTGAGCTTTCATTCACTCGTATTCCACCCGCTAGGGGCGATAGCAATAGCCGGTCGCCAAGGCGCCACTCGTGCTCTGCTCTGCCCTGCGGATCCGGCGAATAGAGTAGGCAAGCAAAGGCGAGAGCGAACTAATGACAAGAAATCATTCAATCTCAGGACAGCGGCTGCTAAATTGGAACATACACTTTTCGCACATTATAAGCCGGGACCTGGGACAGACATCAAGCCGGCCTAGGGCGTTAAACGTCAAAACTTGGCCATAGAATCTATTTCCTCGCCAAGTAGCTTTGTGCAAGTTGAATAAGCGATAGCTCACGCAAACGCTATTGAAAGTGAAGTTCAGTGTTCGAAATGGAGCGGCTAAACTCCAAGCATTACCCGCAGCAAATGAGCCTGAATACATGATTCTAGGATTCTACCCTGACGGTTCCCCTGATTTTCGAGGTAAATACTCAGTCCGATCAAATCAGACATATGTGATTGCAAAGAATGTTTCTTGCATCATATGGGAGTAGAATTGGAAAAGTCAAAGCCTGAGGAAAGTTTCCAAAAGAAGTATGGCGAGTGTACCGACAAAGTTGCCATGAGATTTAAAAAGGTAGAGCAGTGTGAAGCCCGAGCCCAGCTTGATCTATTAAAATGCAGAAGCAGCAACAAGAGCATGGACAGTTAGCAGGATCTTCGATGGAATTCGATTATGCAAGCCAATTGAAGGTAGCCAAGCAGAATTGGTCCCTTCTTCCAAGCACGGATTCCATACTCCAAGCACCCTAGGATGAATATCTTGAAGATTCTGATATCCCTCACCTGTTCTCAAACCAAGCTGGTTATTGTCATCAGAAATAGGCACAGTAACACAAGCAGAATGGGAAGAATGCCTCGCTCTGGAGCCATTTCCGAATATTGATTACGTTCAGGACTTGTTGAAACAGTTCGACGAAAGAGATCAGACGACTGCTCAGAACTTTGGCTTTGCGCATCACGAATGCAACACGCTTTCAGTGATCCCGTCACAACCATGCGCGTTATCCTGCTCTTCAAGACTCACCAGTCTTCCGGAGAACACTACCCGAGGGTAATTCAAAATTCCAGCCCTTCCTCATCACAATTCCCGCAGCATTGGCCCAAGCAGCTACTCCAACGTCACAAAGACAGTTATATGCCGGTTCATGAAAAGAAACATCATTGCAAGATACAGGCTCCCAAGGAAAAGGGATTGGTGCGTCACAAAGCACTCATGAGAGGCAAAATACTTGAAGAGGAATTCCATAGAACACTTGGGGGCATCCCGTTATCACCCGAAGAACATTCGACCAAGTCGCGAGGAATCCCCAGAAAGAAAGTCAAGGCCCTCTTGCCGTCTTTCCCGGACAAAGACGCCAAAGCATCCAAGCGGAAGCCGCAAGAGCCGTCCACATTCCTCCAAAGTGGGAACAAGCTCAAAGCCTCTAAAGCGGAAACAAACCGCTTCCCGATCCCAAGAACCAAGGATTCTATCAATGGTTGATGAACTCTGACTGGAAGAAGTGAGAGCAAATTGCCGAACCTTTCACGGAACTGAGGAACATCCTCCGCATCAAGATACTTCGCCCAATTGAGAAGAAGAAGAATGGGAGATAGAGAAGGAAAGTTGCGTCTTCGTCTGCTAGATATGAATTACCGGGGTAGAAAAGAGGAGCTAAACCTCTATAAGGTTTTGATTACTTACTTTAGGAGAGTAAGGACTTTCACTATCTATATCTCTAGATAGAAGGACTAGGCTAGTCAGGAGAGGAGGGTCCGAAGGAGTCTTGGCAGTCTTCCTTGCTTCTCTTACTCTCAGCCTCTGCTCTTCCCTAGAAGCACTCTTAGCCTCATGGAACTACAGGAAATAGAAAACTAATGAAGATCGCACTCGTTCAAAGCCTTAAGGGAGGACCCTTGAGGGAAGATATAAGAGAAAGAGAACGTTGATTTAGTACACTTCCTTATACAACTACCAGAACTTTCACTTTAAGGAAGTGAATGCGGAGTCCTAAAAAAGCAGGAGAAGACGATCAGACGAAAGATGAAAAGACACAAAAGATCGTCTGCGTACCCTTGCAACTAAGAAAGTTAGTCAAGTTATTGACTATGATTCGTACATAGCTGGTACACAGGACCTTTGTTTGTGCTACCAAGGTGGCACAGGACAGGCATTCTCCTTATGCGGATACCCCTATTAGATTAGTCAAGCTTGGCAGCCCCTACCAAACTTTTGAAAAATGAAAGCAGGAGACCTAGAAGAGCTTAAGTCTACCACGGGATATTGGTTTACACATGGGAGAGGAGCTTTGCTGGCACGCGGAGTATAGCTACTACTACACGAGTCCCACACACCACTCCACAGCTCTAGGCTTTAAATTCAAGCTTCATCAGCTACAAGACAATCAAAATCAACAAAGCTTCTCAGCACCGGAGTAGGAATTCGATCAATCACTATCGATGCCAGGCAGATCGGGATTCATGGGAACGAGAACCTTTTTCCGAGAAGAGTGGAGCGAGGGATGGAAAGGATAGATGAATAGGTTTAAGCCTCCGGGATGAATTTCAAATTTCTAAGGCTGATGATGCACTCCGGCAAGCAACTATGGAAGAATGGATTCCCGAGCGCTGGGGCAAGGAGGGCTATGGGGTAGGTAAAAAGCTAAAGCCGATGATACCGAGGGCTAAAGGTGGGGTAGGTTAAGTAGATCGAGCCCAGGGTGCAATTCCCCATGTTGACTCCCTGCCAGCCCACTTAAATCATTCAGTTGCCCGGAGCCCTATGCCTAGCTAAGCTCATGACAAGACCCGTGGAAAGGATCAATGAGGCGAAGCGAGCGATGAGCATAGGATAGCTTCTGTCCCACCTCAGAGTGACTAGATAATGACTTTGAGAAGACTGAGTGCTAGTTCCTTAACATCCGAAATAGAATGACATAAAGGATGTGTCAAAGCCAGGAGTGCTGACCCATCACAACCTATGTAGGCGCGTTCGATTGCGCGTTAAGGCAAAAGTTCAGTCTTTGGTTTTCAGAGCAGCAGTCTTAAGCTTATTACGGTCATTCAATCCAAAGAGTGATCACAGAAGTGGCCATAAGCGAAGGGAAATAGTTTGATGACGCTAACACTTCTAACTCATGAGGTGACAATGTGTCCTCCATGAAACAGAGGTAGCGCCGTGCAGGAGCGCGCTGAGGCTAGTGAGCCCTGGGAGAGAAGCCGATACTCAAGCTGTAGCGCTGCACACCGATTCTCAACCCAAGGACAATCTATCTATGCATGATATTTAGAGGTGGGGACTGTAAATGAGTAAGGCCTTCTGTCTAATTAGGATATTTATTCTATGAGTTACCGAGGAGTGGAATTGGGAAATTCCACAAGACAAGAAAGGATTTCTCCAAAGAAAGATTGGGAGGAATTGACTGACGTTGCGGGACATTACGTCCTTTCGTTCGGTTATTGAGTGACGACCCAGCTGGAAAGGAACTCCTTGTATGGAAGCCTACCACTGATGCAAAGGATTAGCACCAGCTGGGATCAACAAGCAGATCGGGCTAACGGAAGGGAGGAGTTAGTCGTTCTGCCATCGATTACAGGTTTTGAATTCCCTCGCTAAATATCTAATAGAGTGTTTT